TGAATCGAAATATCGCTGCTACGCCAAAACTCGGCGCAAAGAACCAACCAGATTGCCCCAGTGGATAAATAAGGAATACGGAAACAAAAACAGCGATTGGAGCAGAGAATGAAATTGCATTATAAGGCCGCAATTGAACAGACCGAGCAAGTTCAAATTGACGTAACATGAAACCTATTAGTGCAAAAGCCCCATGGAGAGCGACAAAAGTCCACAGACCGCCTAATTGACACCAACGAGTAAAATCCCCTTGCGCTTCCGGGCCCCATAGTAGCAACAAAGAGTGTGCTAAACTATTGGCAGGGGTGGAAACTGCCGCGGTTAAGAAATTACAACCTTCCAAATAGGAACTAGCCAATCCATGGGTATACCAAGAAGTTACAAAAGTTGTCCCTGTAAACCAACCCCCTAAAGCGAAATAAGCACAAGGAAAGAGCAATAGGCCGGACCATCCTACAAAAACGAAACGGTCCCTTCGTAACCAGTCGTCCATAATATCAAATAGATCATTTTCTTCTTTAGTAACTCTACCAAGGGCTATAGTCATAGTGATCCTCCTATTCAATTACTTCAACCATTTCCGAGCACCTCATATCACTTCCAAGGCATACGATAGTTTGATTATCTGTGGACGATTTCTTTCTCGTTCAATGCCCTTTTTCAAAGGTCTCGAAGATAGCAATTTTTCATTTTTATCTATGGGGTCACAACCGAGGTCGTGGTAAATCCATGAATTTGATTCGATTAGTTTTTCTTATACTATAGAAATAAACATTTGAATTCAGCATTATTCCATGACTCCTATTTCAAAGCCTATCTTTTAAGGAAAAATGAAAATAAAAGTAACCCCTCTTTTCCCACTCGCTCTCTATTGCATGGGTGGAAGAACAAAAATTGGATTCTGAAAAAAAAAAGAAAGATATTGAAAAAAAAATTGACTTTCGAAATCAATTTTTATGTGTAGCGGAAAGGAGTTGCGATTTCTTCTTATTCCTATAGAACATCTAGTAACAAGAATATGAAATCGTAAATAGCGAAAAATTCTTGCCTTGCGCGGTCTAAGTCTAAGGAAATACAAAAAATCCGCTTATACAATTTCATCTACATCGAATTTATATATCAGAATAGTGGATAGAGGCATCATTCAAGGAGTCAGGTCTACTTACTTTATCTTTCTTTCCAATTTTATGGTGGGTTTGATAAGAACCCTTTTTGTTTTGTTTATAAATAATCGAAAAAAGAGTTTTTTATTTTTTATATAACCTGCTTGTTTTATTATAACAAGTCCTATATGAAAATGCCCGCTGAAGAGAAAATCTATCTGGTTGTTTCTCAGCCAATATCGAATTTTAGAAAGAAAAAACAAGAATTTTCTTCTTTTTTTTATTAACATTAAGAAAAAAGAATATAATTAAAATGGAATTGGCAATATAATTTTTATGGACTTTTGAAAGAAAAAGGAAGGATTTTTTGCAATCGTTATTTCTTGCCTCTGTCATATCACGGAAACCTTTCGATTTGGAACGGGGAGAGATGGCTGAGTGGACTAAAGCGGCGGATTGCTAATCCGTTGTACAATTTTTTTGTACCGAGGGTTCGAATCCCTCTCTTTCCGCCCCCTCGGATCATTTGGGACTTTCGAATTGGAAGGAATTCTGACCCCCAGATTTTCTCATAGATAAATGTACGAAACAAATCCAATTTGTAAGAAAAAATTCCAAAAAAATTTTGATTTTTACTCCTCACGCCCAGGATTACGTCCTGGGTCATTAGATAAGAATCCAAAGATAAAGAGGGAAACAAAGAATATCACTACTGTATAAACAAAAAGTTTGAGAGTAAGCATTACATAATCTCCAAGATTTTTTTTTTAAGGAATAGATTACCCGTTTTTCCTTACCACACAGATCCACTAGGATGGGTTTTGTTTATTTTTACACCTAAAAATGCAAAAATAAATTCTGGAAAAAAATTGCAAGAATTGATTTATAATAAGCACTCTTATCAATATCAAAAATTAGGTTAGGTATTGTGTGGGTACCTAAAGGTACCTGCTCAACGTAGGTGCAGCGGGTGGGGTAGAAAGGCGGATCCCAATTTATTGCTGCAGCTATACATTCAATGTAGAAGAATTCGAATTTTAGAATCGAAGGTTCATAATATAAGACTTCTCGGCTTTTATTCATTTTTAGAATTTTTTTGGAATGAATACATCATTCAATTTGGCAGACAGAACAGAGTAGTAAAGATTTCATCGAAAACTTACAGCAGCTTGCCAAACAAAGGCTAATAGAAAAAAGAGTATAGGTATGACAGGCATAAAATCCACGATTGGGTTGAAAATGGCATAAGCTTCGGGCAATTTGGCGAAGAAAAAACTAGTCGGATAAAGAACAGAATTAAAACAGATACAGGTTAAACTAAGTATATTAGGCATAACAAGCATTTCGTTCTTGTAGAGTAGATAATTGGATTTTGATTGAGTTATTTTTCTAAGGGAAAAAAGAAAAGGCGGGTTCAAAATCCTTTTTTCTTCGGACTTTCCCAAACGCAAAATACCTCCTTGTATTCGCACTCTCAAATGAGAATGGAAGAAATTCGACTTTCATATAATATCTTAATAGAATTCCATGTAATGATCAATGCATTTTTTGGATTCTATATTATCCGCATGTCTAGAATCCTAGCAAGAGAGTATCCCTCATTTTTTATGTAATTGAAGTGGGATTGACGAATAACAAATAAACATAATAGTGTTTATTAGTGTCGCATAAAACCAGAAATGGGGCGTGGCCAAGTGGTAAGGCAGCGGGTTTTGGTCCCGTTACTCGGAGGTTCGAATCCTTCCGTCCCAGATTTTTTCTGATGAAACGAAAGATGAAATCATATTGTACCCCACACGAGACAAAAGAAAGTTTATTAAAGAGAATAATTATCTCTTATGAACTCTTAGATTAGATGCATTTCTAAGCATTCTTTTTCTTTCTCAGAAAACATAATCAAGTGTCAAGTCCAGTCAAATTGAATATCTTTATTTTCATGAAAAATTGGGTCTATCAGTCACATTCAGGATATGCCCCTACTACTACTCATTACTCATATGTGTTTTGAAATTCGAACTTCTTAGATAAACTTTATGCTCCATATCCATGAAGGGGGAATTCTTACATGATACATTTGACATCTAATGTGAAAGAAAAGAAGGACCCCCTATTTCTTTTTCCCGAACTAAAGAACTAAAGTAAGTAAATAAAAAGAAAATAAAGGGGGTATCCTAATTCTATATTTCATGGCCAGATTAAAGAATAGGAAGTTTTTAGTTTCAGCACAGGTCTTAAAACTTTTGACCAAGATCGGCTTGCGAAAAAAAAAAAAGGGTTTCTATTCTATGGATAGGAACTCCATTTTTGTATTTTAGATATTATCTGATTTGCAAATATCCATTTCTAAATCAATGGAATGTGAGGATTAGAGATAAATTCATATATTCTGTCTACTCGGCTTTCGAATTAATTGAAAAAATTTTAAACTTGACATAAAACACTGTATAAAAAATGAGACCTATCCCTTTATGATAGAGATAGATTTTTGTTGTATTATATTATTAGTAAAAAGTAAAAAGGACCCCTCTTTGGTTAAGCGAAAACCATCTCGATCTGCGATTCTTTAAATATCCAGAATGATCCATTCTGGTAAGGATAAGGTAAGAACTGTTCGTTGGATAGAATGGATTCAAAAAATCATACTTCTCCTGATTTTTGATTTGGAGTTGCTTCTTTTAGGTAAAAGAAAGACTGCTATAAGTAAAAGCAAAGGTCTTAATTTGACTTTACACGAAATGTGTTTTTTTTTTTACTTCATTTTTTTCCCTCTTTTGGTATTCGAGTCGAAGAAGTACGAGAATTCTATAACTACCAAAAAACTTTCAATCTTTTCATTGGAATAGTTTATTTAGTTAATAGTTAATTGTTTTTGTTATGGAAAAATATATTGCTAATCTAATTCTAATATAGTAATTAAATTAATTAAACTTTTTTTGAGGTTGATAGTTTATTTGTTGGAGAAGAGTCGATCCTTCGTTTCTCATTTCAGGATTGACCATCTCGGGTCCTCTGTTGAGGATGGAAATTCAATAAAAAATAAGTCTTAAGCAAACTTGTTTATTCGTCTTTTTCGAACTATGTTTCCTTCATATGATAGAATATGGGTTTAAATAAATTGGATCTTTGCGGAGTCTTCCCCGATAAATACTTATTTCTTTTATCCATATTTCTCCATAGATAGCAAGTTTGAATTAGTATACAAAAAACTAAACTAAACCAATGACTATTCATGATCCCATCCATATTGGATCAATTCCCTATACCACTTTGCAATGAAATTAGAGGAATGTTTGTTATGGTAAAACTTCGTTTAAAACGATGTGGTAGAAAGCAACGTGCGACTTGAAGGACATGATCGATTGTGGATTTTGTTATCCATCATTTTCCATAGTAATGAAAATGCTCTTGGCTCGACATAGTCTGTTCTATTCGTCCCGAACCAAATTTGTGCTGGGTTGTTTGTAAGTAAATAGTACACGATGGAGCTCGAGAGGACAGAATTGATTTTTTCTCAAGGGAAAGAATCTAGGGTTAGTGAAAACTAATAAATTAGGCCAACTTTGTCAGTCTATCCTTAATATAGAAATCGAAAGGTTAAAATAAGAAGAAAGTCCAATTTTGGAAGATTGGAAAAACTCTTTCAATTAAAAGTCTATCAGAATCAATCGCCCATATTCGATTTCTATAGAAGAGGGAAATGCTTTATCGAAGGAAATAAGAAAAAAAGGGTATGTTGCTACTCTTTTGAAAGAAAAAAGAATAGGAATTCCCGAAGTAATGTCTAAACCCAAGGATTTCACAAATCAAAGATAAAGAATTCCGGAACAAGTAAACGCGATTTTCAATTGTCTCAACAATAGAATTGGATCAGAATAAGGAATAAAAGTCAATTCGTTCGAGATGAGACAAAGAAAAGAGTTTAGAGACGACTCAAAAAATTTGGAAGGATTTTTCCTTTTAAGTCTGTCAGTCAAAATTAACCAACTTGAGTCATGAGTATAAATGAAATTTGTTTTTTCTGTAAGGAAATTAATGCAAGTCATAGTCTAATTTCTATCTACTTGTATTATAGACAGAAATTCGAATCTTTTTCTCGAGCCGTATGAGGAGAAAACCTCCTATACGTTTCTAGGGGGGGCATTGTTTAGCTACATCTATCCCAATAAGCTGTCTATCGAATCGTTGCAATTGATGTTCGATCTCGAAGAGAAGGAAGAGATCTTCGAAAAGTAGGTTTTTATGATCCGATAAAGAATCAAACTTGTTTAAATGTTCCAGCTATTCTCTATTTCCTTGAAAAGGGTGCTCAACCTACAAGAACTGTTTATGATATTTTAAGGAAGGCAGGATTCTTTAAAGAAAAAGAAGGAACTTTGAGTTAATTGAAGAACTAAATGAATAAAAAAGTAGGAGAGGATCACTAGTATACCTCGTTGTCTAATTATTTAGACACAATTTGCCTCTTTCTTAGTCCTATTTTTGACTGGATTTATGTCGTGCCAATCCAACATAAGCCCTTATTTTATTTACTTTTTCTATCTAATTTGTTTTCTTACCATTGTATTTCCATTGACAAAGGTCTATTGAACAAATAGAATTTGTAGATAGATGGGTCTCTTTATCCTCACTCCATATTAGGTTTTTCTGTCTACACTTCGCTCAAATGATAGGGTTGTCCCTCTTGCATGTACTCTCATACAAGATTTCTTTATATAAAGAAATCAAAATTGCTAAAAAAATGACAATTTTGCTATCGTGATTGGGGCCGCTCCTTTTTTAACCTTAGTGAAATTTAGCCGGACCTGTTCATTTTGGCATTTGAGTGTTTTTAATGGGCGATAAAATCTTTCTTTTAATGTTTTGCTAGTTCAATGTTTTGACAGGAGGGTGCGGTGTAATTCCATTGATTTTTTGGTTTCGATCGTATCTAAGATCCTATTTTATCTGGGTTGCTAACTCAATGGTAGAGTACTCGGCTTTTAAGTGCGACTATGATCTTTTACACATTTGGATGAAGCAACAAATTCGTCCAGACTCTTGGTAGAGTCTAGAAGACCACGACTGATCCTCAAGGGTAATGAATGGAAAAAATAGCATGTCGTAATAAAATCAATTTCTTATTTTTGATTTTTGGAATGGAATAAAAAATTCCGATTTTCTGGGTCTAGTGAATAAATGGATAGAGCCTGGCTCCAATTCTGGTAAAATAAAAAGCAACGAGCTTAACTTCTTAATTGAAATGATTCCCCGATCTAATTAGACGTTAAAAGTAGATTAGTGCCTGATGCGGGGAAAGGTTGGGTTTTCCTATGAACGGACCCTTGATTTTTTCTTTTTTTTTTAGAAATCCTAATTATTCTTGATTATGGATTGAAAAGGGATGTTATGGATTGAATGTGTAAAAGAAGCAGTATATTGATAAAGAGACTGGATTCCAAAGTCAAAAGAGCGATTGGCCTGCAAAAATAAAAGATTTGTTCTCTTTTGTAATTAGAACAAACATAAACTAATTGGATAGAAAAGGAAAAGATCTGTGGATTAGATTCCTTTTCTTTCCAGGGTTTGTATTAAAAAATGCAACACCCTGTTTTGACCATATTGCACTATGTATCATCATTTGAGAAACCGAGAAATGCTTCTTCTTTCTGATTCAAGTAGAAATACAAATGGAAAAATTGGAAGGGTATTCAGAAAAACAGAAATCTCGTCAACAATACTTCGTTTACCCACTTCTCTTTCAGGAGTATATTTATGCATTTGCCCATGATTATGGATTAAAAGGTTCCGAACCTGTGGAAATTGTTAGTTGTAATAACAAGAAATTTAGTTCACTACTTGTGAAACGTTTAATTATTCGAATGTATCAGCAGAATTTTTGGATTAACTCGGTTAATCATCCTAACCAAGATCGATTGTTGGATTACAACAATTTTTTTTATTCTGAGTTTTATTCTCAGATTCTATCTGAGGGGTTTGCGATCGTTGTAGAAATCCCATTCTCGCTACGAGAATTCTTTTGTCCGAAAGAAAAAGAAACACCAAAGTTTCAGAATTTACGATCTATTCATTCAATATTTCCCTTTTTAGAAGACAAATTTTTGCATTTACATTATCTATCACATATAGAAATACCCTATCCTATCCATTTTGAAATCTTGGTTCAACTCCTTCAATACCGGATCAAAGATGTTCCATCTTTGCATTTATTGCGATTCTTTCTCAACTACTATTCGAATTGGAATAGTCTTATTACTTCAATGAAATCGATTTTTCTTTTGAAAAAAGAAAATAAAAGACTATTTCGATTCCTATATAACTCTTATGTATCAGAATATGAATTTTTCTTGTTGTTTCTTCGTAAACAATCTTCTTGCTTACCATTAATATCTTCTGGAAC